CTTTGCGCTATAGTTAGCTCAGCACCAATCAAGAATCCCCAAGGAATTCCAAGAATTCTTGGTATACATTTGTTCCAACCCTCAACCCTCTTTTCTAGATTCATGGATATTGAATCAATCGAACGCACTTCTAACACCTGTTCGACTTTTGGAAGACCCTGTGTTATATCACCAGATCTCGATTTTTCATATATAAATGTAACTAATGTATCTCCTTCGTAAAGGGTTTCCCCATAATGGCCATGAACAGTTGCTCCGGGGGTGGCCAAATAAGGCTTAGCTGATCGTATCACTATCGAGTCAACTTGAACAAGTATAACTTGACCCGATTTGAGGGGTGGTCCATTTTTGGCTATACATACATTTTCACAAATAAACTGTCCAAGACTAATTATTTTCGATGTCTCTGCACAATAATTGTGATGGAAAAAAGACCAATTCAAATTGAATGGATTTAAAATAATGTTACGGCATGGATCGGGATTAAAAATTTTTCCATTTTCATCCATTAAATAATATTTAAATTTAATCACTTGAAAAGTCTGTTTTAAATTGTCAAGTTGCAAATATTTAGTTACTAAGATCTGATTATGAGTTATTAACTGGTAAGATGAATAAAAATTCTCAATTGGAAGGCATGTTCCTAAAGGGCCCAATGAATTCCTAATTGGAATTGGGGGATCTTTTTGAATTGATTCTTTTATCACACTGTGATATTTTACATCCTTGAATGGCCCCATTCGAGAACAATTGGCTGCTGACAAAATTATCAACGACTGACATTCCTTATTTCTATTCAACAACGTATGAATAGTTCCTTGAGGTTGGTTAAGAGATTGTTGAATTTTTGCCTTGGAATAGGAATAAATGGCAGAAAAGGGGTTGATATTGGTACAATCTGATCCATTATCAGAGAGCAATCCTGACCCCGACGGATCATTCCTTTTTCCGATATACAAAATAGGGGATTTCACTAAGTTGATTCTTAGGAAATGTCGAATCAAACCATTTGTCCTTATTTCAACAAAAGAAGCACGGGCTTCTTCGCAAGAAGAACTTTTTTTGTCTTGGTTCCAATTCAATACTAAACAAGTCCGAACTAATTGAATACTTGTGTCAGAAATTCCTCGAATCGGTTTGCCATTTCCATAAAGGATATAATTGACAATTCGAAGTTGCACATTATCCCTTTCCTGCAATGGATCCGGTGGAAAAAGGGTTGCTAAATTTATACCGTCCGTTATTTCATATGTGACGACAGGTCGAACTAAAACAAAAAACCTTTTCTTACTAGGTGTAATTCGTTGGACATAGATCCAATTTTGAACTTTTTTGTATTCCTTGGAATTTCTTTTTCCTGTTCCTGGTGGTAGCAAAACGCCGGTATGTCTGGATATCTTATCTGTCTCTCCAGGAAAATGGATATCTCCAGAAAAGATTTTCAGTTCAATTCGTTTTTTTTTTCTCTCCACCCGGACCAACCCACCGACTCGGCTTCTTAGATTTAAGGTGATTTGTGTATCGACCCCGACAATACTATTGTTCCGTACCATTATGGAAGAAGATCCGGGCAAGATATGCACTTCTTCAGGAATGAAAAAAAATCGATCTACTTTCATTTGGTATTTTGGCCTAAATTCCTTGACTCCTCGATACTCAATCAAATTCTCTTTTTTGATGACTGAATGCGTTTCTATCGTCCCATATTTAATAATGCCCGAACTCTTTCTTCTGTATCGAGGATCATCGAAATAAGCAAGAATACTATTTCGACGGAAAATACCATTTACGGGGATTTCAATCGAGATACCTGAACAGGGCATTAGTTCATTCTCGAGTTCTTGAATCGAGTGTAGTGGAATGATTAATTTATTTCTTCGCCTTTTTGACAATAAATCAGAATTCTCGTGGAGAATAGGCGAATATACGAGATTATACTGACCAGTACATATGATTCGATTAAGGTCTGAATAATCAGGAATCCTATCTTCTTTTTGACCATAAAAATCCGAACTAAACAATTTCTGCCTCGCCTGATCATTGGTTACTGAGAGGTTAGAAGTATATCTTCGCTTGCCAGAAAGAGAATGCGCATTCATTTGATCCTGATCCTTGTGGATCGAAAGGTAGACTAGACTGGACCTACACGGCCTTCCTAATAATATCCATAAATGACTTGTTTTTGGTAATAGATGAACATTACCATATGTAAATTCGGGTGCATGATAGACATCGGTACTCCAGTGCATTTCTCCGTCTGAATCAGAATAAATATGTTTTCGAACCGTCTCTTTAAAATTCAAAGTGGATATTCCTGCGCGAATCTCAGCAATTACTTGTTCTGATTCTACATATTGATCGTTTTGAACTAAAAGCAAACTTTTGGGTGGAATATTCACATTATGTAGAATATCTTCACTCTCAATAGTTACATACAAGTCTATAGAACATAGAAAGGCGGGATGCCCATGACGTGTACGTGTCGGATGAACCAAATCCT